TCAAATGATCCGCAGCTGTCAATATATCTCGCGGTAACAAAAATGTATTGTTCTGAGGTATATCAAGATTCAGCCTTCGGTTAATATTTCGTCGACCAATCCCTCCTAATTCACATCTTTGTTGAAAAAATTTTTTTTGTAATTCCGTACATAAAGATTCAGGAAATACAGGATCTCCGCCTACACAAGCAAATTGGCGATAAAACTCCAAAATGGCATTTTCTTTTGACCCGATTTTTTTTTCCTCCTTTTCATTCAGGAAAGACAAGAAAATTTCAGGGTAGCAAACGTTCTCTAGAATTTCGCTTAAATTCGAACCCATAGCTGATGATAGAACTAGAATAGATATTTTCTGTTTCCTACTTACACGAGCCCATATCCTTGCTTTTCGATCAATCTCTAACTCTAATCTTCCTCCCCAATCTGATATTATGGTGCCGGTATAGACCGAAATTCCGTTATGGTCCAATTCTGACCGATAATAGATACCTGGGCTTTGCAATATTTGATTGATTACAATTCTATATATTCCATTTACTATAGAAGTTCCCAGGGAATTCATTAGAGGAATGTTTCCAATAAAAATTATTTGTTCTTGGATATCCCTACAGTTTTTCCAAATTAATCCCGCGGATATATATAATTCAGAGGAATGTGTAAGTGATTCATATACAGCATCGTTTTCTTTTATCGAGGGTTCGACCAATTGATATGTTTCCACAAATAATTGAAATTCAATTTCTTGATCTGTATCTTCAATTTTGGGAAACTTAAAAAGTTCTTCTGTTAAGCCCCGATCAATGAATCGACAAAACCCTTCAAATTGTATTTGATTCAATCCGGGTAGTGTAGACATTCCTTCATTTCCAACCCCAAGCATTTTCAATTTCCCCATTTCATTTATTTTATAGAAAATATCCCACGCTGTCATTCTTCATCGAATCACATGAATATATTTAGCAATAATGGAATTTCGGTTCTTTTTACTTTACTGAATCACATGAAATTTTACCTAACTTCGTCTATGAAATACCTATTATGAAAAGAGGAATAAATATAATTTTATACGCAAATTAGAATTTTTTTGTAATAAAACAAACCAATCTAATCTATCTAACTTCTAATATAAATCGACACAAATTTATAAAATTCACCTAGACTTCGGGGGTTTTTTAAGAATTACGATTCTCAAAACAAAAATTGAATTCGGAATTTGCTCGGCTCGATGAGATAAAGATAGAATCTAATAAGCAGAAACAATATAGTATTGATTTTTTAGCACTTCCTTTTTCAATTGTTCGAAAACGAATTCACAAAGCAGAGAGATATTTTTACCTCTTTTTTTTTAGAATTTGAGAATACGATTGCAGTGCGTAAAAAGACTAGGATTTATTAAACATGCATAGATCTAACCCCAACTATAGCTATCTATGTCTCTTACTTTATTGCAGTAATATTTGTTCGGGACAGCGCGTATGTCGTGTTAATTTCTTTTTTCTATTCAGCATCAATTCAATCAATCTATTCTATTTAATTTAATAAAAAATTGGCCCAAAAATGGACGCACGAGAATTTCTTTCAAATTCCCTAGAATATTAGGTATGATATAAGAATAAGATACCCGATTCTATAATATCTGTGTAAGAATAAAAATTTATGTTCTGGGGTTGACATATATTCACCGTTGCTGTTATAATTTCAATTATAATTGAAATTGAATTGAGAAGGATTCTTTTTCAATAAAAAAACCAATATTCATCGGTTATGTATCAATTTTGATTTTTTTATTTCATTAAGAAAAAACCATTTTCGATTCATATTTAGGAATTTGTAGTTAATGGTTGCGCTTTGTCCCGAGATTATTTTTGCTTTTGTGACTGAAAGCTATACGTTTTTCAATAGAAAAGGGAGGAGATCCCTTTGAAAAAGGGGATTACAGAAAATGGAATTTAAGATAGAAACACATCAAAAAAAGAAGTTTAGAACTCCGTCCCTTTTTTGTTTGGTTTTTTGAAGGGAGGGGTATTCTCATATATTTTTTTGTATTATTTTGGCGATATGGCCGAGTGGTAAGGCGGGGGACTGCAAATCCTTTTTCCCCAGTTCAAATCCGGGTGTCGCCTGATCGACAAGAGAATTGAAATAAATAGTTTATTCCGTTTTGTTGATCGAGGAAGCAAGTGCGGCAAAAGGACTTTTGAGACTTGTTTGATGCAAAATTCTAAGCATCAGTAGGTTTGTTCTCTAAAATAAAATGCTTCAAATCTTTTTGTCTCGAATTCAACGAAAAATTCATTTATTTATAGTAGTGAAAAGGAATCGAAATGATAGTCCTTTTACTCCACTACTACTGTACTGTAGTGTTGGTCTACAGATTGGGTTGGGTCTTGAATAAGAATGGATAGGTCGGACGGGAAATATAATTCTATTTTTTGTCGGGGGGTTTGAAGAAAAGCCTTGTATACAGACTTATGTAAAGTATATGAACACTTCTGCATTATTAGTTAGATTAATAATCTAATTAGATTTCTTTTTTATTATTAATTTGTTTATTTTTTATATTTCAAATTATTCCTTTTCGGTAAGCTCTAGTGAAAGACTTTCAGAGGCTGTTTTCCTATTGTTTTTTGTTTTAGAGAAGAAATTGGGAGACGATAAGGATTAGATCAAATGCAAATAAGAGAAGAGTATAAAAAAAATCAATCTTGATTCTATATTTTTGAAATTTAACTTAATGAAATGGGGCAAACTAAAACATAGATCTTTTTCTTACTACTTGTTAGTAAGATTCATTCCCTTAAAACTTCCAAAGATATCTCTGGATATTTTTTATTTATGCATAATATTTGCATAATATATTTTTTTTTTCAATTCTACTAGAAATCAGATAAGAACTTGTTAGATGTTATAATTGGATTTATTGAATTGTTTCATCAATTATGTTATCCAGGAATCTTTTTTTGACTCTGTACCAGCGATTCCACTATTATTATAAAATTTTTAGTGAAAATTAAATAAGAAAAGAATACAAGAAAAATTAGTAAACAATAATGAAATAATTCCTTCATATTGATAGCGATAGGAGACAAAATTTACATGGATATAGTAAGTCTTGCTTGGGCTGCTTTAATGGTAGTTTTTACATTTTCCCTTTCCCTTGTAGTATGGGGAAGAAGTGGACTCTAAGGGTACTATTAATTGAGTTAAGGGATCAAACTGTATCAATTGTTTTATAGCTGGGTTCTGCAATTTTTTAACGATTGAATTTAGTTATTTGATTAATACTAATTAATTAAATGCAATTATATCTGCATTTTTTAATTCTACTGTATTCCAGTGATGGAATGTATTCTATGTATAATGTATAATATTGAAAATACTCTTTCAATCAAACAAATATTTGAATTGTAACCATCTTCGTATTTTGAAAGTCAAGGGAATACAAATAATGGGAAATGGATTCCCATTACAACCAAATTGTTTCTAAATAGAATTCGTGGAACCCCCGGATCATCTGTCAATTATTTAATCAATTCATTTTTTGGAATGCTAAAATACTATATTTATAATATAAGAAATATCCTACCGAATATCATACCGAATATGATACCGGGAAGAATCAGAAATAGAAAAATTCTATATCGATATATATCCATCTATAGATAGTATTAATATGAAAATAAATATTTATATTTATAGGTATAGGTAGATGGATTAGTACATATTAAACCCTTTTATTTTTTCAAATCAATAAAACATAGAGTCAAACTTTATAGACTACCATAATAGATAGTATAGTCGAAAGAAATAGATTTAATTTCTTTCGACTATATGGATTTCATAAAATTTTGCTGATTGTAGTCTTATCATTTCATTTAAAACTAAGACCCGAAATTGAAATCCTTTTTTCATTTTTTTTATTCAATCATTATCAATCATTGCATTGATAAGAAATCAGAAGTCATTTTTAAGTAAAATTAGTTACTTTGACTTACCGTTTTTACGTAAATTATAAGTAAAAAGGCAGTAGGAACTAGAATGAAGAGTGCGGTAGCTATAAATGCGAGAATATTTACTTCCATAATCTCTATGTTTTCTTTCTCTTTAATTTCTAAAAAAATTAATACTTCGGGATTTAATCCCATATAAATGTTCAATCTTTCGGCGGTAAATTCAATGGTATCAATTTTATCTCGATGATATCAAATCGAATCAATATCACGAATAACAATATCTGAGCTATCAAATCGATTCATAGTCGAGAATTAAATAGTATAACATAGGAAGATCTTTTATCCATACCAAATAAAAAAATTTTACTTTCTGATGCAATCAAAAATTCCTTTTTTTATTTCTTTCTTGATCGCAACCTTTACTTTATTATTTATATTATATATTTTAATATTTTATACCTTAAACTAAAAAAGAAATAAAAAAAAAAGGGGGGGGATCCCTGTTAGAAATAATATTTTTTTTTTGATTTTATTTATATCCATCGGGACTGACGGGGCTCGAACCCGTAGCTTCCGCCTTGACAGGGCGGTGCTCTGACCAATTGAACTACAATCCCAGGGAATAAATCGTATAGCATACATATTCTTACAATTTCATTCAAACCCTTTTTTCTATTTGTTCTATTTGATTTGAGATTCAACCGTTGTACTGTAACTGAAAGAGGCGGGCTTTTTTATATATTGATTTGATATATTGATTTGATATAAAAAATATATATATATATATGGGTCTGCACTTTAGCGCAGATCGACACGGATTACTCGTAAGCCGTTCGTTATTGCCAAATCAATTGACAAATTAATCATTGAAAAAAAAAAGAGTCTTTTTTTTTTTTACTTTAATGGTTTTCCTTAGACTTTATACTTACAGATCCTGTACGGAATTTAGCAAAATCCTAATTCCTAATTTGTAGAAAAAATATGTAATGTAATACAGACGTATCCGAGCACATCGGTCATTTTCATAAAACAACAAATGGTGGATCATCAACTTTTTGGGCCGAGCTGGATTTGAACCAGCGTAGACATATTGTCAACGAATTTACAGTCCGCCCCCATTAACCACTCGGGCATCGACCCAGGAAGAATCAATTTCAGTCGTTAATTGATAATCCCGGATTGATCAATTTCCTTTCATAGTAACCTACCCCCAGGGGAAGTCGAATCCCCGTTGCCTCCTTGAAAGAGAGATGTCCTAAACCACTAGACGATGGGGGCATACTTGCCCAACCGCCATTATACTATGTTCATAGTATGAACAGTTTTTTGAAATTGTCAATATAATGGAGTGATATGATTCGATGAAATATTTGAATTAGTTTAATGGGTACATATATCAATGAAATGAATTTCGTGTTATGATGAGGATGACTTTAATTCGAATCGGTTTTGAAAAAATTCATTCCATCGATATTTATTTATCATTATCAAATCCAATAAAAATCATTTTTTAACTATACTCTATTCATATCACTAGGTAAATCCAATTTTTTATTCCTTAATGAGTTGCTATGTACAAAAAATAGATAGATCTATGTAAGTATATTATAATCTTATTTATATATTATTATATTATATTCGTATTTATTATATATATAATAATATAATAACTATAGGTAGTAACAAATAGATGTAGTAAACTCATATGGGCTGGTTCCTTATTTCGGAATTGAATCAAATGAGGCCCCTTTAACTCAGCGGTAGAGTAACGCCATGGTAAGGCGTAAGTCATCGGTTCAAATCCGATAAGGGGCTTTTTACTTTTTTTTCATAAAATGCCAAGAGTAGTATTCCTATTTGAGAGATATTCTTGATATTTGTAAGAAGTTTCCGTTTGGAACTAAAATAAAAAACTAAGGAATAGTAGAATTTCATAAAAAAATGGAATTTTTAACTTATTAATTCTAATAAGTTATTATTATAATTATGCTAATTATTCGAGTCTAGTAGTAAACTAATAAACTAATTCTAGTTAGAAAGTATTCTTATTTCTATATATAATTATTTCTATAATATATATATATTCTTTAATATATATTCTTTTTTTAGAATGTGATATCTCCTATAATTGTAAGATAGCCCTATTTTTTTTTATTCCAACCAAAAAATTCTAAAAATAAAGTAAGTGGACCTAACCCATTGAATCAGAACTATATCTACTATTCTGATATTCAAATTGGATAGAAATGAAATTCGAACAGTGGATCTGGATCTTTTTTTGTTTTTAATATCTCTTTGGTTTGGACTCCGTAAGAATCTGTCGATATTTCTGATTCAATCTTATTGTTCCTAGAGGTTTTTTTCGATAGGAATAAAATAAATTGCTACTACCCTACTTCACGCAGAAGGGCTTTTTGTAAGTTCCAACATACAACTCATTTGACTTTAAAATATATTTTTTACGAATACAAGAAAAGATCAAATTACATTTCTATATATTTATTTTCTGATCTATATAAATAATAGAAAAATCCATTAACTATTTCTTTTTATTTCACGAAGAAGATTCAAGAATAAGTAAGATTATTTGATAAAAGGAGAGTAGTAGATCTTATCTGGTTTACGAGTCATAAGACAATTACTGATCCATGGCTTAGGGTATTTAAAAGAATAGAAAGGAATTAAGTTCATGGATTTGACCTAGGTTAGGTATCAGCAGACTAAAAAAGGATTTTTCTATTCGAAACCTATTAGATAAAGAAGGGACAGTCTACGAGAAATCATATATAAAATGAAAAAAGCCTCGAAGGTCCCATCCCTGAAAATGCTATGAGGTGTTCGGAAATGGTTGAAGTAGTTGAATAGGAGGATCACTATGACTATAGCTCTTGGTAAATTTACCAAAGATGAAAATGATTTATTTGATATTATGGATGACTGGTTACGGAGGGACCGTTTCGTTTTTGTGGGTTGGTCTGGTCTATTGCTTTTTCCTTGCGCCTATTTCGCCGTGGGGGGTTGGTTCACAGGTACCACCTTTGTAACTTCATGGTATACCCATGGATTGGCAAGTTCCTATTTGGAAGGTTGTAACTTCTTAACTGCTGCAGTCTCTACTCCTGCTAATAGTTTAGCACACTCTTTGTTGTTACTGTGGGGTCCTGAAGCACAGGGAGATTTTACCCGTTGGTGTCAATTAGGTGGTCTGTGGACTTTTGTTGCTCTCCACGGTGCTTTCGGATTAATAGGTTTTATGTTACGTCAATTTGAACTTGCTCGATCTGTTCAATTGCGGCCTTATAATGCAATCGCATTCTCTGGTCCAATTGCTGTTTTTGTTTCTGTATTCCTAATTTATCCACTGGGTCAGTCTGGTTGGTTTTTTGCGCCTAGTTTTGGTGTAGCAGCTATATTTCGATTCATTCTCTTTTTCCAAGGCTTTCATAACTGGACATTGAACCCATTTCATATGATGGGAGTTGCTGGTGTATTGGGCGCTGCCCTACTATGCGCTATTCATGGTGCTACCGTAGAAAATACTTTATTT